GATCAATCAAGAGGGTTGCCGCCACTCCTTAAGGTTATCTGTTGTATCATACACTTCTTGCATTCTGTCCCACGCTTCATACCTCCTCTTTCTTCTTAAGGTAAGATAAAGGGCCAGGCATGGTGGGGTAGGAGCATCCAGTCGGCAATCTTTTTGGCTTGACCAAGAAGTCTTATGTCCTCCGAGTCGCACGGCGTTTTAACCGAAAGAACTTCTTGCGCAATTCATGCCTTTCTGTTTTTATGACCAGAAATTCTTTCTTTATTTTCAGAAAAAATTGTTCTCTGGACTTTTTATCAATATGAGGTGATCGTAACACAGTATATAAGACTCGCGATTCAGGCAATCCAATCTTCCGTGTGTAAGGCGGAAGCCCCCAAAAAAGGTTTTCTAAAAATGGGTGATCAAAAGATCGAATTACTATGCCTATCTTGGTGGTCGTTACTTTTGGTGGTCTTTCTTTTTGGCTGACTCGTCTAAGTGCTCTCCTTTGTCTCATTGTTTATCTCGTAATCATTCGATTCCGCCCCTAAAGCTAGCTCCTACTCCTCCTCCTTCTCCTGACGGATAGGATCCTCCTTGGTCCTTTTTACATAACACTCTCGGCCGCCCAAGAGGACTGGCTATCTTTCTCTTTATACGCAATATCTTGAAAGGCAAAGAAAAAGATCTACCTTGGCAACGAAGACGTCATTGACTGATAGTTTCTCTTCCGAACCGGAACAATACCTATAACAAAAAAAGGCCAAAGCCCGCTGAAGCACTGGAAAAATGTTGACCACGATTTCTAACGCTTTTCAAAAACCATTTGCTTGCAACGCCTTGAGTGGACAGATAATTACGGCCACTAGATCCTTCATACTCTTACTAAAGTACACTTAAGACTCAACCAATCGTCGAAAGTGGAGTGGACAACTGGCATACCTTTAATCTAGCCTGCAATCCTTTCGCACTTCTCTTATCAAATTTCTAGTTAGAGAGAGAGCTAACCGCTGCCAAAATGCAGCAGTTTTTCTTATATACGATAGCACCCCCTGCCCTCCTTGTTCAAGTAGTTCAAGAGTGATTTTCCGAGCTCGAAAATTCGTGGAAATACGATCCATAACTTCACGGCCACAGAGAAATTTCGATCCACCCTCAATTCCATTAAGGGAAATCAAATGCCCAAATCCATTAGAATGAATTAAACCATGCAAAATGTGAGTTTGATCATCAAAACATCATCAAGATGCTTTTTCCATTCAGAATCAGCTGGTATAATCAAATGGTACTTCCTTTTCGAAAGAAGATGATGACTCCAACCAGCACACCTACAGTGATCACAGAAAGTTCTAACGGAGCTCTTCACATTCTCTTCAATAGTGAAAAGAGGAAGAAGAATACCTCTGTTCTTATGAACCAAAAATGTCGACCAAATTGGCATTCCTTCAACTGTATACTCCTCAAGCTCAGCACATTCCTGAAGAAAATACCGAAGATTCTCACGAAATGGACCCATTAGTGTAATCGGACATCCCGGATCAAGAAAAGTATCGAACTCGTAGAAATTCGATGCTCTCTTCTTCTTCTTACCGAAGTACAAAAGGGCCCTCTCCCTTAGAATATCTACTGGCAGGTCCGTTTCATTAGTAATGTACGCTGTAATTATGACTTCTGTTCTCTAGAAGCGTCTTAAATTTATTCCAATTTTGATTACTGCACACAGCATATACATAGTTGTTGTAATACTTAACAAACTCGGATACCTTTTTTTTTCCATATCTTGTTCATTTTTCTTTTTAGTCTTTCCTTGCAATGAACCGAAAGGTGAGAGGCAGGGCTCGGTCTCAAGGTTGAATTTAAAGTCACTAGTCAGTCCAACTGCACGAGTGAAAGGCGAAAGTAAAGATTACGTGCAACCAGGTGTAACGTGTCAAAGGTCACCGAGTCGTCGTAAAGGGGAATAGGTTGTTTTGCGCATCCAACAACTGAAAGAGTTTGCGGAGAAGGGTTGAGTTGCGTAATAGCAGATTCGTAGGTCAATAAATCGTTGGATTTGAAATCGAACTCTCTACCTTGGGCGGATAGGAATTGAGACTTTCAATGGTCCGCTCTTCTCTCCTCGTGATCGAAGCTGACCCCAGAAGTTGGGTATTCCTTCTTAAGAGGACACTAACCCTCCCGATCTTGCTAGCCGGGGGCTCAGTCTTTCAAGATTCAATCTTTCCCCTTCCGGTCCCAGGGAATCGCTCTTATAGTAGGAGGTTGACTATGTCCCCAACTTCTCTTTATTAAGAAAGTAGGTTGTCTACTATAATTAGATGTTGATCGTAAAAACAGAAGCTTGTAATATAGCTAGACCAAATTCCATAAATGGAGTCCGGTAATAACATTATGAAACTGAACCCATATGGCAGAAAGCAGAAGCGGCGGGTACGTCTGTTCGGGTTCATTCATGTCCAATAAACTTCAAACAAAAGGAGATTCGGGTATCAGAGTTGAGCGGACAGGCGACGGGAGG